GCCCATTTATTTACACTTTTAATTTACATTTATATTTATTATATACTTAACTTAATATATGTTTAAGTATGCATCTATGTTATATACTTTGATATACTTATATAATCTATTTAATATATTATATATATATTAGTATCTCTATATAGATTACTATTTCTACGCCCTATTAGATTTATTCCTTATTAGTATATACATAATATACTCTTATATTCTATATTCTTTAGTATTGTATATACTCAATGCTCACTTAAGTAGAATTCTATATATATAGTATAATTGAATATATCTTTATAACAATAACAGGATAAAATGTTAATATAACAACAAATATAACAATAAATAAGAGGTACAAATATTAAATTATTAAATCGAGGTACTCATTCTATGATAACTATCAGCAACTTACCCGCTATTTTTGTGCCTTTAGTAGGCTTAGTATTTCCGGCAATTGCAATGGTTTCTTTATCTCTTCATGTTCAAAAAAACAAGATTTTTTAGATATTATGGGATTTAATCTTATCTATTGTTTTTTCAAGACTTAGGCTTACTTGGATCATAGTACAATTCTCTATGTAGTAGAATATGGTATAATGTGTAGCTTCTTCCGAACAGAAGCTCGTATGCATAAACACGATCTATGGGAAAATGAATTATAGCTATTTGAAGATAAATCATTATCGGGATGAATTTCTGAAACGTAAAGTCAATATATCTAAATGTCTGTGGATATCTATAAGAAATCATAAAAAAAAAAGATGTTATCAGTTTAGTTTATCTCTAAGCAATTGATGAATTACTCCTAAAGCTTCACATCATAATAGTGCTAGTCGATGAGGATTACTTCGGAAACAAAAAGATTAAAGTCAAATTTATTGGGGTTTATCTCCCAATTACAATAAAATGCAACTAGATCTAGTATAGTATGAGTTGGCGATCAGACCGTATATGGATAGAACTTATAGCGGGGTCTCGAAAACCGAGTAATGTCTGCTGGGCTTTTATCCTTTTTTTAGGTTCATTAGGGTTTTTATTGGTTGGAACTTCTAGTTATCTTGGTAGGAATCTTATACCGTTATTTCCCTCTCAGCAAATAATTTTTTTTCCACAAGGAATCGTTATGTCTTTCTATGGAATCGCGGGTCTTTTTATTAGTTCATATTTGTGGTCCACAATTTCGTGGAATGTGGGTAGTGGTTATGATCGATTCGATATAAAAGAAGGAATAGTATGTATTTTTCGTTGGGGATTTCCTGGAAAAAATCGTCGCATCTTTCTCCGATTCCTTATGAAAGACATTCAATCAATCCGAATAGAAGTTAAAGAGGGTATTTATGCTCGTCGTGTCCTTTATATGGAAATCAGAGGCCAGGGGTCCATTCCCTTGACTCGTACCGATGAGAATTTGACTCTACGAGAAATTGAACAGAAAGCTGCTGAATTGGCCTATTTCTTGTGTGTACCAATTGAAGTATTTTGAAAAAAGGCGAATGCTTTCTTATTCTTAGCAAAAGGGAAAAAACTATAACTCAAGAATTCTCTTTCTCTTTTTTCTATAGCATAACTTAACTGAAGTTTCTGCCGAACTCTGATTAGAACAAAAAAAAGTAAACGTACACGGACCAATCCTAAAGCGAAATAGTTTTTATCCATAAATTCTTTTTTATGAGTATGTAAATCCACTTAAATCAATTCAGTAACGGAACAAGTAAGAAATCGGAATAAAGAATTTCTCTTTTTTTTTTTTTCAATATTGTGAATTTAGTAAATACAGATAAATTCTCTCTTGTAAATCATCTCTCCTTTTTTGTTAATCAACATTTTTTATCTTTTTTTGTGCTCTTTAATTACCAACCGATTGGACCGCTTATAATGATAACATTTCTATCTTGTTTTGACACTCATTTTTGATCATAGCATCGCAGTATTCTTCAGAAAATTCTATCAATTATTCCTGTACTGAGGGTGGCCAGCGATTTTTTTTTTTTCGAAATTTTTGGATATTTTGATAAACTGGGAGTTCTTTCGTCTCGAAATTCGAATTCATTATTTGAAATGGCTTTTTCGTGCATTCATCCAAAGGGGACAATTGCTTCGAATCATATATTTTGAAAGAATATTCTATAGAATATTCTAGTTTATTTATTTCTTCATTCAATTTGAAGTGGAATCTTTCTTATTCTATTTCCGTATTTCTATATTGTTTTTCTGTATTCTTTCTAAATTCAAGGACCAACCCATTGTCATTGTACGGAATCACAAATAAAAAACGGAGAATAGGCTCATTGTAATGTAATAGAACTGATATTTGATATAAATCTTAGTATCGTATAGAGAGAGTCAACGAATGAGATGAGTTCATTTCAAAATTCACAAACGAGCAAATGGCAAAAAAGAACGCATTTATTTCCCTTTTATATCTTGCATCGATAGTATTTTTGCCTTGGTGGATCTCTCTCTCATTTACATTTAATAAAAGTCTGGAATCTTGGGTTAATAATTGGTGGAATACTAGGCCCTCCGAAATCTTTTTGAATGATATTCAAGAAAAGAATATTCTAAAAAAATTCATAGAATTAGAAGAACTCTCCCTCTTCGACGAAATTCTAAAGGAATACCCGGAAAGGCGTTTACAAAAGCTTCACATTGGGGTTTACAACGAAACGATCCAATTGATCAAGATGCACAATGAGGGTCGTATCCATACGATTTTACATTTCTCAACAAATATAATTTCTTTCGTTATTCTAAGTGTTTATTCTATTCTAAGTAATGAAGAACTTATTTTTCTTAACTCTTGTCTTCAAGAATTTCTATATAATTTAAGCGACACAATAAAAGCTTTTTCTATTCTTTTATTAACTGATTTATGTATAGGATTCCATTCGCCCCATGGTTGGGAACTAATGATTGCCTCTATCTACAAAGATTTTGGATTTGCTCAAAATGATCAAATTATATCCGGCGTTGTTTCTACTTTTCCAGTCATTTTAGATACAATTTTTAAATATTGGATTTTTCGTTATTTAAATCGTGTATCTCCGTCACTTGTAGTGATTTATCATTCAATGAATGATTGAAAAATGATCGACCGATCCAATTATAATGTTTCTTACTTTGTAACATAAGTAAAACAGTCAAAATTGTACTTATTTTTTCTACCCACCCGGGGGATTCCTTCAATATTCGAGTAAAATTATTTCATTAAATAACAGAATCATAGATAGGAAACTATACTAGTGACTTATCTAATTTTATTGTAGAAATTTTCGGGATCAATGATTGGACTATGCAAATGAGAAATACCTTTTCTTGGATAAAGGAAGAGATTATTCGATTCATTTCCGTATCGCTCATAATATATATAATAACTCGGGTGCCCATTTCAAATGCGTATCCTATTTTTGCACAGCAGAGTTATGAAAATCCACGAGAAGCGACTGGCCGTATTGTATGTGCCAATTGCCATTTAGCTAACAAGCCCGTGGATATCGAGGTTCCACAAGCCGTACTTCCTGATACTATATTTGAAGCAGTTGTTCGAATTCCTTATGATCTGCAACTGAAACAAGTTCTTGCTAATGGTAAAAAAGGAGCCTTAAATGTGGGAGCTGTTCTAATTTTACCTGAGGGGTTTGAATTAGCCCCTCCCGATCGTATCTCGCCCGAGATTAAAGAAAAGATAAGAAATTTGTCTTTTCAGAGCTATCGCCCCACGAAAAAAAATATTCTTGTGATAGGTCCTGTTCCTGGTCAAAAATATAGTGAAATCACCTTTCCTATTCTTTCCCCAGACCCCGCTACTAAGAAAGACGTTCACTTCTTAAAATATCCCATATACGTAGGCGGGAACAGGGGAAGGGGTCAGATTTATCCCGACGGGAGCAAGAGTAACAATAATGTTTATAATGCTACAGCGGCGGGTATCGTAAGCAAAATCATACGAAAAGAAAAAGGGGGATACGAAATAACCATAGTGGATGCATCGGATGGACGTCAAGTGGTTGATATTATCCCTCCAGGACCAGAACTTCTTGTTTCAGAGGGCGAATCCATCAAATTGGATCAACCGTTAACGAGTAATCCTAACGTGGGTGGATTTGGTCAGGGGGATGCGGAAATAGTACTTCAAGATCCATTACGTGTACAAGGCCTTTTGCTCTTCTTGGCATCTATTATTTTGGCACAAATCTTTTTGGTTCTTAAAAAGAAACAGTTTGAGAAGGTTCAATTGTCTGAAATGAATTTCTAGTTTATCAATATCAAGTTCTAAAAAAAACCAAATTTTTGTTGGAAATTGTGTTATCTAATTCTGTATGATCAAAAAAAAACTTATGAAAAGCCTTTTGCTTCTTTATATTCTTTTTCTATCAGATTTTGGGAATTACTTGTACCGCATTATTAGTCATAGTATGTATGCTGTGAAGAAGACTATTTGACTTTACTTACCTCTTCTTTATTCCTTTGTTTTTTCAATAAAAAAAATGGAAATAAAATGGAAGCGGTATGATTATGTTACTATTGTCAGATTTAAATGCCATAGAATGAATCAATCGTTTTCTATTCTAATAGAATAAAAGTTGACTAAATACGAAACATAAGATAAATAATCGGAGAATATAAACCAAAGTATAAAAAAGATGAATGAGAGGAAAAAAGAATTCGATTCTAAGAGGGATTATTTGTCTTCCTAGTCTTTGACACAAGAAAAGGTATTTTCCACAACCCTTTAACTTGTGTCGAAATAATAATAATTCTTGATCTCGTTCGTGAAAGATTCCTATTTGTAGTTTCCATTTTTTTCGAGTTTTATCAGAAACCTTTTTTAGATTTATTACATAAATCATAAATAAAGTAGTAATGGTGGACAAACAAAAAATATAGGAAAATTTATTGAACAAATAGAACTTCTTCAATAAACTTATAAAGTTATAAAAATAGAAGTATATATATTATTAAGAAATATATATAATTGTGATTGTGTCATCCAAAAGGAGAAATCG